TCGATGCAACAGCAAGATGCTATTTGTAACAAGTAGTTTTGTTGGTTGGATAATTGGTCACATTTTATTCATGAAATGGATTGGATTGCTATTAGTTTGGATACGGAAAAATCGATATATTCGTAAGTACATTCGATCTAATAAATACCTTGTGTCAGAATTGAAAAATTATATGTCTATGGCCGGTATCTTTAGTATTTTCTTATTCCTTACCTGTGTCTACTATTTAGGCAGAATACCATCACCTATTTTTAGTAAGAAACTGAACAAACTCGACAAAATGGAAGAAGAAGAAGAATTTGATATGGAAGAGGAAGAAGAAGAAGATAACAATAGACGGGTTGATTATATGTATGGGAATCAAGAAAATTTGAAGTTCAAAATACTTGAAAAAAATAAAAAAGATGAAGAAAAATCCTTTTTTTTGTTTGAAAAACCTCTTTTGACCTTTTTTTTCGATTATAACCGATGGAATCGTCCATTACGATACATAAGAAAGAGAAATAAAAATTTTAAAGGCTCCGTAAGAAGCGAAGCCTCACAATATTTTTTTTATACATGCCAAAGTGATGGAAAACAAAGAATATCTTTTACATATCCCCCCAGTTTGTCAACTTTTGGGGAAATGATAGCAAGAAGGATATCGTTGCCTACATTAGAAAAATTCTCCGCTGATGAACTATATAACGAGTGGCTTTATACTAATAAAGAGAAAAATAACAACTTAAATAATGAATTTATAAATAGAATTGAGACTTTAGAGACAGTATTTCTTTCTCTAAATATACTTGAAACAAAAACTAGATTGTATAATGCTGAGACTAAAAAAAAAAAAAATTATCTAGTTAAATTATGTAATACTGAGCCTCAAAACAAAAATTGCCTAGTTAAAATGTATGATCCCTTTTTAAATGGGATGTATCGTGGAAGAACGAAGAAATTATTTTCTTCTTCAATCATAAACGAAACTTCGATAGAAAATTGCACAGAAACATCTGAACTAAATCAAATTCATGATATCCTTCTTCCCTATCCTAATTCTCCAGAATATCAACAGAAAATCGAAAGATCAGAAAAAAAACAATTAAAAATAGATTCAAAAAATAGGTTAAAGTTTTCATTGAACGCAATTCTAACTAACCCTAAGCGTGAAAAAAAATCTATTGGAATAAACAAAATAGGTAAAAAACCCCCCCGATGGTCATACAAATTAATCAATGAGTTGGAACAACATTTTAAAAAACGACGAAAAGAACAAGGCATAATGCAAGGGCTGGATCACCAGCTTCGAACAAGAAGATTTAAACGTATAGCTTTTTTAACCCGTTCCAGACGAAGTTTTAAGAAGTCTCATTTCAAGAATTATAATCTTTATAGCAAATTTAATAGAGATTCGGGTTTTATAAGTTATTTAGAAGAACCGGATTTTCGTCGAGCCGTAATAAAAGGATCTATGCGCGTTCAAAGGCGTAAAATGGTTATTTGGGGACCCTCTCAAGGAAATCCCCATTCCCCCCTTTTTTTGGAAAAATTGGAGGATTTTCCTTTTCCTATATCCAACCTAATAAAACTTTTTTTTAATATTAGAGACTGGTTGGGTAAAAAGTCAGAATTCGAAATTTTAGATCAACAATTCCAAATAAAAAAAAATAACCAGGAAGACGCAATGGAATTCTGGGATAACATTCCATATGCACAAAAAACAAGAAGTGTTCTGTTACTAGCTCAATCAATTTTTAGAAGATATATTAAATTACCCTTATTCATAATAGTTAAGAATATTGGCCGTATTTTATTACGTCAATCCCCGGAATGGTATGAGGATTTCCAAGATTGGAATAGAGAAATTTATCTAAAGTGCAGCTATAATGGTCTTCAATTCTCCAAAACGGAATTTCCTAAAAATTGGTTAAGAGAAGGTTTTCAGATCAAAATCCTATATCCTTTTCATTTGAAACCTTGGCACAGATCTAAACTACGACTCTCTGATAGCGAGCGAAAGCAACAGGATGATTTTGATTCTTGTTTTTTAACAGTTTTGGGAATGGAAACAGAATATCCTTTTGGGCCTCCTCGAAAAACACCTTCCTTTTTTGAACCTATTTTTAAAGATATAGACTATAAAGTCGAAATCAGAAAATTCAATTTTAGAGTTCGAAGAGTTTTTAAAAAAATAACAAAGAAACAAACAAAAGCTGTTTTATTTGTAAAACAAATAAAAAAAGAATTTTTAAAAGGAACAAAAATTCCATTATTTATACCGAGAGAAATATATGAATCAAGTCAAACTCAAACAGAAAATGATTCTATAATCAGTAATAAGATAATTCATGAATCACTTAGTCAAAATCGAGCTACAGGTTGGACAAATTATTTACAGGCAAAAGAAGAAATGAAACATAGAATTGATAGAAGAAACACAATCAGAAATCAAATAGAAATAATGAAAAAAAATAAAAAGAATAATGGAGAATCACCTCCAAAAATTTGGAAACTATTTAAAAGAAAAAATATTGAATTATTAATTCAATTTTGCATTGAAAAAATATACATTGATATCTTTCTATGTATCATTAATATGCGCAGAATCACTCTATACCTTTTTATGGAATCAACAAAAAAAATTGTTGAGAAATACATTGACAATAATAAAAGAAATCAAGATCAAGAAAGGATTAATAAAACAAAACAAAATAAAATTGACTTTATTTCGCCTATGACTATAAAAAAGATATTTGATAATCTTAGAAATAGTAAGCGAAAGTCACATATTTTTTTTGATTTATCTTACTTGTCACAAAAATATGTATTTTTTAAATTATCACAAGCCCAAGCAATTAACTTCAATAAGGTAAGATCTATTCTTCAATATAATGGACCATCTTTTTTTCTTAAGAATGAAATAAAGGATTTTTTTGAAAGACAAGGAATATTTGATTCCGAAAAAAGACATAAGAAACTTCCAAATTATGGAATGAATCCATGGAAAAACTGGTTAAGAGGTCATTATCAATACGATTTATCTCAGATTACATGGTCTAGATTAGTCCCCCAAAAATGGGGAAATGGGATAAATACCTCTCAAAAAAATGATTTAAAGAAATGGTATTCCTATGAAAAAGACCCTTTTTTTGATTACAAAAAAAAACAAAATTTGAAAGTCTATTTATTATCAAATAAAGAGGATAATTTTGAAAAAAACTATAGATATGATCTTTTATCATATAAATATATTCATTCTGAAACTAAGAAGAAATCCTGTCTTTATAGAACATCATTAGAAAGAAATAAGAAGCAGGAAAATTCCACCAGAAATAAAGAAAACTTTTTTAACATACTCAAGAATATTCCTATGAAGAATTATCTAGGAAAAAGTGATATTATATATATGGAAAAAAATACGGATAGAAAATATTTGGGGTGGAAATTTAATACAAAAATTCAGGTTGAACCTAATAAGGACCAAATAAAGGATCAATTTCATATTTTTTATCTTCCAATTGATTCAAATTGCGAAATGAATTACAAAAGGGTCTTTTTTGATTGGATGGAAATGTCTTTTGATTGGATGGGAATGAATGAAAAATTCTTAATTTTAAATCACCTCATATCAAATCCGAAAGTTTTTTTCTTTCCAGAGTTTGTGATACTATATCATAAATATAAAGAGAAACCTTGGTTTATCCCAAGCAACTTACTTTTTTTTAATTTGAATATAAAACCAAATTTTAGTGAAAATCAAAATAGCAAGGCAAAGCAAGAGCAGGATTCTAATTTTTTAAATTTTAGCCCAGCAAATTCAAAACAATATTTTGAATTAAAGAAGCAAAACAATATTGAAGAATATTTTTTAGAATCGATTGAAAAACTAAAAATATTCCTTAAAGGAGATTTTCCTTTGCAGTTAAGATGGACTGGACGTTTGAATCAATTGAATCAAAAAATGATGAATAATATCCAGATATACGGTCTCCTGGTTAGCCTCATAAATGTAAGAAAAATTACTATATCCTATATTCAAAGAAAAGAAATTAATCTGGATATAATGAGGAGGCGTTTAAATCTTACACAATTAACGAAAAGGGGAATATTAATTATGGAACCTGCCCGTCTATCTGTAAAAAATGACGGACAGTTTTTTATGTATCAAATAATAGGTATTTCATTGGTTCATAAAAGTAAGCACCAAAGTAACCGAAACCCAAAAAATGTTGCTAAGAAAAATTTTGATGAATCCATTCCAAGACAGAAAATAAAAACTCTAAATAGAGACAAAAAGACTTCTGATTTGCTTGTTCCTGAAAAGATTTTATCGTCTAGACGTCGTAGAGAATTGAGAATTCTAATTTCTTTCAATTTGAATTTAAAGAATAAAAATGGTGTGCATAAAAATAAATTATTTTGCAAGGAGAACAGGCTACAAAACTGGAGTCAATTTTTGGCTGAAAGTAAAAATATCGACAGAAAAAAAAATGAATTAATTAAATTAAAGTTCTTTTTTTGGCCTAATTACCGATTAGAAGATTTAGCTTGTATGAATCGCTATTGGTTTGATACCAATAATGGGAGCCGTTTGAGTATGTTAAGGATATCTATGTATCCCTGATTTAAATTTTGAGTTTCCTATATATTCTGGTGTTCTATTCTATCAATCATCTTTTTCTTTTTTCTTCTGTCGATGATTTGTAAATATCCATGTTATATGCAAGCAACCCGATACACATATTCGCTGTCTTACATCCCAGTCTAGGATACTGCAATAATAAGGAAATGGCGTATCAATCAATTAAAGCTATAAATTAATCTTTGTAATAAACTATTTGATATCGTCTTTTTGTATCACTATCCAAATGAACTCCAAAATCAGATTTAGTAGATAAAAACAGGAATCTATAATAAATAAATTATGATTATTGTGTATACTACATTAAAATTTCTGACATTATTATTACTGATCAATAAAATAAATATCTGTAAAAAGGGGAGTGTGAAATTCTTTT